GCTGGCGTAGCTTAATTAAAGCATAACACTGAAGCTGTTAAGATGGACCCTAAAAAGTCCCGCAGGCACAAAGGCTTGGTCCTGACTTTACTATCAGCTTTAACTGAACTTACACATGCAAGTCTCCGCATTCCTGTGAGGATGCCCTTAATCCCCTGCCCGGGGACGAGGAGCCGGCATCAGGCGCGCCCAGGCAGCCCAAGACGCCTTGCTAAGCCACACCCCCAAGGAAACTCAGCAGTGATAGATATTAAGCCATAAGCGAAAGCTTGACTTAGTTAAGGTTAAGAGGGCCGGTAAAACTCGTGCCAGCCACCGCGGTTATACGAGAGGCCCTAGTTGATAAATACCGGCGTAAAGAGTGGTTACGGAAAAATGTTTAATAAAGCCGAACACCCCCTCAGCCGTCATACGCACCTGGGGGCACGAAGACCTACTGCGAAAGCAGCTTTAATTGTACCCGAACCCACGACAGCTACGACACAAACTGGGATTAGATACCCCACTATGCCTAGCCGTAAACTTTGATAGAAAAATACAACTGATATCCGCCAGGGAACTACAAGCGCCAGCTTAAAACCCAAAGGACTTGGCGGTGCCTCAGACCCACCTAGAGGAGCCTGTTCTAGAACCGATAACCCCCGTTCAACCTCACCACCTCTTGTTTTCCCCGCCTATATACCACCGTCGTCAGCTTACCCTGTGAAGGCCCGATAGTAAGCAAAATGGGTAAAACCCAAAACGTCAGGTCGAGGTGTAGCGCATGGGGTGGGAAGAAATGGGCTACATTCTCTAAATTAGAGCACTACGAACCACGTTGTGAAACCAACGTCCGAAGGTGGATTTAGCAGTAAACAGAAAACAGAGAGTTCTCTTGAAACTGGCTCTGAGGCGCGCACACACCGCCCGTCACTCTCCCCAAGTTTAATTTATCCTTCTAACTAAGAAGTTAACCAAACAAAGGGGAGGCAAGTCGTAACATGGTAAGTGTACCGGAAGGTGCGCTTGGAATAACCAGAGTGTAGCTAAAATAGGAAAGCACCTCCCTTACACCGAGAAGACATCCGTGCAAATCGGGTCACCCTGAGCTGACTAGCTAGCCAACACATTTGGTCTAACACCACAACATATATAACCCCACAAAACTTAAAATTAAGTCAACAAACCATTTTTCCACCTTAGTACGGGCGACAGAAAAGGAGATAATTGAGCAACAGAAAAAGTACCGCAAGGGAAAGCTGAAAGAGAACTGAAACAACCCATTTAAGCCTAGAAAAGCAGAGATTAAATCTCGTACCTTTTGCATCATGATTTAGCCAGCAAACCAGAGCAAAGAGAACTTTAGTTCAGGCCCCCGAAACTAGACGAGCTACTCCGGGACAGCCTATTATAGGGCCAACCCGTCTCTGTGGCAAAAGAGTGGGACGAGCCCCGAGTAGAGGTGATAAACCTATCGAGCCTAGTTATAGCTGGTTGCTTAGGAAATGAATAGAAGTTCAGCCCCCTGGCTTTCTTAAGACCCCAAGGTAAAACTAACCTTGTCCCAAAGAAACCAAGAGAGTTAATCAAAGGAGGTACAGCTCCTTTGAACAAGGACACAACCTTTACAGGCGGCTAAGGATCATAATTAATAAGGTAACCTGTTACAGTGGGCCTAAGAGCAGCCACCTGCACAGAAAGCGTTAAAGCTCAGACAGATATAAACCTCTTATCCTGATAAGAAATCCCACCCCCCTAACCGTACTAAGCCGCTCCATGCCCCCATGGAAGAGATTATGCTAGAATGAGTAATAAGAGAGAATAACTCTCTCCCAGCACATGTGTAAGTCGGACCGGACCCCCCACCGACAAATAACGAACCCAAGCCAAGAGGGAACTGTAGGCCAGAGCAAACACCGAGAAAAACCTACACAACTAATCGTTAACCCCACACAGGAGTGCCCACAGGGAAAGACCCAAAGGAAGAGAAGGAACTCGGCAAACACAAGCCTCGCCTGTTTACCAAAAACATCGCCTCTTGCAAATCAAAGCATAAGAGGTCCCGCCTGCCCTGTGACTATGGGTTTAACGGCCGCGGTATTTTGACCGTGCGAAGGTAGCGCAATCACTTGTCTTTTAAATGAAGACCTGTATGAATGGCATCACGAGGGCTTAGCTGTCTCCTCTCCCAAGTCAATGAAATTGATCTGCCCGTGCAGAAGCGGACATAAGTACATAAGACGAGAAGACCCTATGGAGCTTTAGACACCAGGCAGATCACGTCAAGTAAACTTAAATTAACAAGTAGAAACGCAGTGACCCCTAGCCCATATGTCTTTGGTTGGGGCGACCGCGGGGGAAAATAAAGCCCCCATGTGGACTGGGGGCACTGCCCCCACAGCCGAGAGCTACAGCTCTAAGCACCAGAATTTCTGACCAAAAATGATCCGGCGAACGCCGATCAACGGACCGAGTTACCCTAGGGATAACAGCGCAATCCTCTCCCAGAGTCCCTATCGACGAGGGGGTTTACGACCTCGATGTTGGATCAGGACATCCTAATGGTGCAGCCGCTATTAAGGGTTCGTTTGTTCAACGATTAAAGTCCTACGTGATCTGAGTTCAGACCGGAGTAATCCAGGTCAGTTTCTATCTATGAAGTGATGTTTCCTAGTACGAAAGGACCGGAAAGAAGGGGCCCATGCTTAAGGCACGCCCCACCCCCACCTGATGAAGGCAACTAAAACAGACAAGGGGGCACACCGAGATTGCCAAAAAGAACGGCGCGCTAAGGTGGCAGAGCCCGGTAATTGCGAGAGGCCTAAGCCCTTTTTCTCAGAGGTTCAAACCCTCTCCTTAGCTATGATCACCACCCTAATTACCCACGTTATTAATCCACTTGCGTACATCGTACCTGTTCTATTAGCAGTTGCCTTCCTAACCCTACTCGAACGAAAAGTCCTTGGGTATATGCAACTTCGGAAAGGACCCAACATCGTTGGCCCGTATGGATTACTTCAACCTATCGCGGACGGCCTAAAACTCTTTATTAAAGAACCGGTTCGACCCTCCACCTCCTCCCCATTCCTATTTCTCGCTACACCTATACTTGCCCTCACACTTGCACTTACGCTATGAGCCCCTATACCCATCCCCTACCCTATTACAGACCTGAACCTAGGAGTACTGTTTGTCCTCGCACTTTCTAGCCTTGCCGTATATTCTATCTTGGGCTCTGGATGAGCTTCAAACTCCAAATATGCCTTAATTGGAGCCCTACGAGCAGTGGCACAAACCATCTCCTATGAAGTCAGCCTAGGCCTAATCTTACTTAGCGTAATTATCTTCACAGGAGGATTTACACTCCAGACCTTCAACGTAGCTCAAGAAAGCATCTGACTACTAGTACCAGCCTGACCCCTTGCCGCCATATGATACATTTCTACCTTGGCTGAAACAAACCGTGCACCTTTTGACCTCACAGAAGGAGAATCAGAATTAGTTTCAGGATTTAACGTAGAATACGCTGGAGGACCATTCGCCCTCTTCTTCCTGGCTGAATACGCTAATATTCTTCTAATAAATACACTTTCAGCCATCCTATTTCTAGGCGCATCCCACATCCCCGCTTTCCCTGAACTAACAGCCATAAATCTGATAACGAAAGCTGCCCTACTCTCCGTTGTGTTTTTGTGAGTACGAGCTTCCTACCCACGATTTCGATACGACCAACTTATGCATTTAGTTTGAAAAAGCTTCCTTCCATTAACCCTAGCACTTGTCCTATGACACCTCGCGCTTCCTATTGCACTAGCCGGCCTCCCTCCCCAACTTTAATTCCAAGGAATTGTGCCTGAATGCTTAAGGACCACCTTGATAGCGTGGCTGATAGGGGTTCAAGTCCCCTCAATTCTAGAGAGAAGGGATTCGAACCCATCCTCAAGAGATCAAAACTCTTGGTGCTTCCACTACACCACTTTCTAGTAAGGTCAGCTAATTAAGCTTTCGGGCCCATACCCCAAATATGTTGGTTAAAATCCTTCCCTTACTAATGAACCCCTACGTACTCACCATCTTACTTTCTAGCTTAGGTTTAGGCACAGTCCTCACCTTCGCCAGCTCACATTGGCTTCTCGCATGAATAGGCCTAGAAATCAATACACTCGCTATTATTCCGATCATGGCACAACAACATCACCCTCGAGCAATTGAAGCTACTACCAAATATTTTTTAACACAAGCAACCGCCGCAGCAATGATCCTATTTGCTAGCACTACCAATGCCTGACTAGTAGGAGAATGAGAAATTCACCAGCTATCCCACCCCTTAGCAACTACGACAGCAATACTGGCCCTTGCACTTAAACTTGGGCTAGCGCCCGTTCACTTCTGACTTCCGGAGGTTCTTCAAGGACTTGAACTTACTACAGGACTTATCCTGTCAACATGACAAAAACTAGCACCTTTCGCACTTATAATTCAAGTAGCCCCAGCCATTGACCCTTCCTTACTTATCGCATTAGGCCTTCTATCAATCCTCGTAGGAGGATGAGGAGGACTTAACCAAACCCAGCTACGTAAAATTTTAGCATACTCTTCAATCGCCCACCTAGGGTGAATAGTGCTCATTTTACAATTCGCACCTTACCTGACACTCCTCAGCCTTTTCCTGTATATCATCATAACATCTTCAGCATTCCTTGCACTGAAAACCAACAACTCTTTAACTATCAATACTCTAGCAACTTCCTGAACTAAATCCCCTGCTCTCGCCCCACTAACCGCTCTAGTATTGTTATCCCTAGGAGGCCTCCCTCCTCTCTCGGGATTTATGCCTAAATGACTTATTTTACAAGAACTCACAAAACAAGAACTTCCACTACCTGCCACACTAGCTGCCATAGCAGCCCTCCTTAGTCTCTACTTTTATCTACGCCTCTGTTATGCCATAGCCCTTACTATTTACCCCAATACCTTAACTGCTATAGCCCCATGACGCCTTGACTTTACTATCATTACCTTGCCCCTTTCGATTGTTACTATTATAGCCCTAGCCCTACTTCCCCTCACTCCAGCTGTAACTGCAATGTTAACCTTGTAAAAGGGCTTAGGATAGTATTAAGACCCAGAACCTTCAAAGCTCTAAGCGGGAGTGAAAATCTCCCAGCCCTTGTTAAAACTTGCAGGACTTTATCCCACATCTTCTGAATGCAACCCAGACACTTTAATTAAGCTAAAGCCTTTCTAGGTGGGAAGGCCTCGATCCTACAAATTCTTAGTTAACAGCTAAGCGCTCTATCCAGCGAGCATCCATCTACTTTCCCCCGCCGTCCGGGGGGAGCGAGGCGGGGGAAAGCCCCGGCAGGCTATTAGCCTACTTCTTTAGATTTGCAATCTAACGTGTGGTACACCACAGAGCTTGATAAGGAGAGGATTTAAACCTCTGTTCATGGAGCTACAATCCACCGCTTAAACTCTCAGCCACCCTACCTGTGGCAATCACACGATGATTTTTCTCAACCAACCACAAAGACATTGGCACCCTTTATTTAGTATTTGGTGCCTGAGCCGGAATAGTCGGCACCGCCCTTAGCCTCTTGATTCGGGCAGAGTTAAGCCAACCCGGAGCTCTTCTAGGGGATGACCAGATCTATAACGTAATCGTAACAGCCCATGCCTTCGTTATGATTTTCTTTATAGTCATACCAATTATGATCGGGGGCTTTGGAAACTGATTAATCCCTCTAATAATTGGGGCCCCAGACATAGCATTCCCTCGAATAAATAACATAAGCTTCTGACTCCTCCCACCGTCCTTTCTCCTTCTCCTGGCTTCGTCAGGGGTTGAAGCTGGCGCCGGTACGGGATGGACAGTCTACCCCCCTCTAGCCGGGAACCTCGCCCACGCAGGGGCCTCCGTTGATTTAACTATCTTCTCCCTTCATTTAGCTGGCATTTCCTCAATTTTGGGGGCCATTAACTTTATCACAACCATTATTAACATGAAGCCCCCAGCTATTTCTCAATATCAAACCCCGCTTTTTGTTTGAGCTGTATTAGTTACTGCTGTCCTTTTGTTACTTTCCCTCCCCGTTCTAGCAGCAGGCATTACTATGTTACTCACGGACCGAAATCTAAACACCACTTTCTTTGACCCGGCAGGCGGAGGGGACCCAATTTTATACCAGCACCTCTTTTGATTCTTTGGTCACCCGGAGGTCTATATTCTTATTCTCCCAGGCTTTGGTATGATTTCCCATATCGTTGCATACTATTCCGGTAAAAAAGAACCCTTCGGGTATATAGGAATAGTCTGAGCTATAATAGCCATCGGACTCCTAGGATTCATCGTTTGGGCCCACCATATGTTTACTGTCGGAATAGATGTAGACACTCGTGCCTACTTTACATCTGCCACCATAATCATCGCCATCCCCACCGGAGTAAAAGTATTTAGCTGACTAGCCACACTACACGGCGGCTCAATTAAATGAGAAACACCGCTTCTTTGAGCCCTGGGGTTTATTTTCCTATTTACAGTCGGGGGACTCACGGGCATTGTCCTTGCTAATTCCTCATTAGACATTGTTCTCCACGACACTTATTATGTGGTCGCCCACTTTCACTATGTATTATCTATAGGAGCTGTCTTTGCCATTATAGGTGCTTTCGTACACTGATTCCCACTATTTACGGGATATACCCTTCACAGCACATGAACTAAAATCCACTTTGGAATTATATTTATCGGTGTAAATTTAACCTTTTTCCCGCAGCATTTCCTAGGCCTCGCAGGAATGCCCCGACGGTACTCTGACTATCCGGACGCCTACACACTATGAAACACTGTGTCCTCAATTGGGTCTCTTATCTCCTTAGTAGCTGTAATTATATTCCTGTTTATTCTTTGAGAGGCTTTTGCCGCCAAACGAGAAGTAGCGTCAATCGAAATAACTTCAACAAACGTAGAGTGACTGCATGGATGTCCCCCACCCTACCACACATTTGAAGAGCCCGCATTTGTTCAAGTACAAGCAAACTAACGAGAAAGGGAGGAATTGAACCCCCATGTGATGGTTTCAAGCCAACCGCATAACCACTCTGCCACTTTCTTCCATAAGACACTAGTAAAACTAGTCTATTACATTGCCTTGTCGAGGCAAAATTGTGGGTTAAAACCCCGCGTGTCTTAAGCACTTAGCTATAATGGCACATCCCTCACAACTAGGATTCCAAGACGCGGCCTCCCCTGTAATAGAAGAACTTCTTCATTTCCATGACCACGCTCTTATGATTGTTCTTCTTATCAGCACACTAGTGCTTTATATCATCGTAGCGATAGTCTCTACCAAACTCACTAACAAGTATATCCTTGATTCTCAAGAAATCGAGATTGTTTGAACCGTCCTCCCAGCAGTTATCCTTATTCTTATCGCTCTCCCCTCCCTCCGAATCCTATATCTCATGGACGAAATTAATGACCCGCATCTTACTATTAAAGCAATGGGCCACCAATGATATTGAAGCTACGAGTACACCGACTACGAAGACTTAGGCTTTGACTCTTATATAGTCCCCACCCAAGATTTAGTGCCCGGCCAATTTCGCCTCCTAGAAACAGACCACCGAATAGTTATCCCTGTAGAATCTCCGATCCGAGTTCTCGTCTCGGCTGAAGACGTCCTTCACTCCTGAGCCGTCCCGTCCCTTGGTGTTAAAATAGACGCAGTCCCAGGACGATTAAACCAAACAGCCTTTATTGCCTCTCGACCTGGAGTATTCTACGGACAATGTTCTGAAATCTGCGGGGCAAACCACAGCTTCATGCCCATCGTTGTTGAAGCAGTGCCACTCGAACACTTCGAGAAATGATCCACTGTAATACTTGAAGATGCCTCACTAAGAAGCTAAACCGGGAATAGCGTTAGCCTTTTAAGCTAAAGATTGGTGGCCCCCAACCGCCCCTAGTGACATGCCCCAACTCAACCCCGCCCCCTGATTTGCTATTTTAGTATTCTCATGACTGGTTTTCCTAACTGTTATTCCCCCCAAAGTCCTAGGCCACATCTTCACAAATGAGCCTACTTCACAAAGCACTGAAAAAACTAAACCTGAACCCTGAAACTGACCATGACACTAAGCTTCTTCGACCAGTTTATGAGCCCCACATATCTAGGCATCCCACTTATTGCCGTGGCACTAACCATTCCCTGAATTCTCTTCCCTACCCCCTCCGCCCGTTGACTAAACAACCGTCTAATCACTCTACAAGGATGGTTCATCAACCGATTTACTCAGCAACTTCTTTTGCCCCTCAACTTAGGAGGCCATAAATGAGCAGTTCTACTAACCTCCCTAATACTATTCCTTATTACCCTGAATATACTGGGCCTACTTCCGTATACATTTACCCCCACCACACAGCTCTCCCTAAATATAGGCCTTGCAGTACCACTATGACTAGCAACAGTAATTATTGGCATGCGGAACCAACCCACCGCTGCCCTTGGTCACCTCTTGCCCGAAGGAACCCCCGTCCCTTTAATCCCAGTGCTTATTATTATCGAAACAATTAGCCTTTTTATTCGCCCCCTCGCCCTTGGTGTACGACTTACAGCCAATCTCACGGCAGGCCACCTTCTTATTCAACTGATCGCCACAGCAGCCTTCGTCCTCCTACCCCTCATACCCACAGTAGCGATCTTGACCTCTATTGTCCTGTTCTTACTTACCCTTCTTGAAATTGCCGTTGCTATGATCCAAGCCTATGTCTTTGTTCTACTCCTAAGCCTTTATTTACAAGAAAACGTCTAATGGCACACCAAGCACACGCATACCACATGGTTGACCCAAGCCCCTGACCTCTAACCGGCGCAATTGCCGCCCTTTTACTTACATCAGGCACTGCAGTCTGATTCCACTTCCACTCACTTACACTACTCGCCATAGGAAATATTCTATTACTTCTTACCATATACCAATGATGGCGAGACATTATCCGAGAAGGCACCTTCCAAGGACACCACACACCCCCGGTCCAAAAAGGACTACGATATGGCATAATCTTATTTATTACCTCCGAAGTATTCTTTTTCTTAGGCTTCTTCTGAGCTTTCTACCACTCTAGTTTAGCACCCTCGCCTGAGTTAGGGGGCTGCTGGCCCCCCACAGGCATTATTACTCTTGACCCATTTGAAGTCCCACTTCTTAATACTGCAGTCCTTCTAGCATCTGGTGTTACCGTTACATGGGCCCACCATAGCATTATAGAGGGGGAACGAAAACAAACCGTTCAAGCTCTTACTCTCACTATCTTATTAGGATTCTACTTCACTTTCCTTCAAGGTATAGAATATTACGAAGCCCCCTTTACAATCGCTGACGGCGTATACGGCTCTACTTTCTTTGTCGCCACAGGATTCCACGGCCTACATGTAATTATCGGCTCTACCTTTCTAGCCATCTGCCTCCTACGACAAATTCAATACCATTTTACATCTGAACACCACTTCGGCTTTGAAGCTGCCGCCTGATATTGACACTTTGTAGACGTCGTATGACTGTTCCTGTACGTCTCTATTTACTGATGAGGCTCATAATCTTTCTAGTATTAATACGTATAAGTGACTTCCAATCACCCGGTCTTGGTTAAAATCCAAGGAAAGATAATGAACTTGATTACAACAATCCTTGCTATTACCATCACATTGTCCGCAGTACTAGCCACTATTTCTTTCTGATTACCACAAATTTCCCCCGACGCAGAAAAACTCTCCCCCTACGAATGTGGATTTGACCCCCTGGGGTCCGCCCGCCTGCCCTTTTCCCTACGCTTCTTCCTAATCGCCATCCTATTCCTCCTATTTGACCTAGAAATTGCCCTCCTCCTTCCATTGCCCTGAGGAGATCAGCTTACCACCCCAGCCCTTACACTTGCCTGATCCACTGCCGTGCTCGCCCTCCTCACTCTAGGCCTAATCTATGAGTGAACCCAAGGGGGCTTAGAATGAGCCGAATAGGCAGTTAGTCCAAAACAAGACCCTTGATTTCGGCTCAAAAGACCATGGTTTAAGTCCATGACCGCCTTATGACACCAGTACACTTCAGCTTTACCTCAGCCTTTATCCTAGGGCTTATAGGACTCGCATTTCACCGCACCCATCTTCTCTCAGCCCTTCTATGTTTAGAAGGTATAATATTATCTCTATTTATTGCCCTATCCCTATGGGCCCTCCAGATAGAAGCAACTGGCTACTCAGTAGCTCCCATACTTCTGCTAGCATTTTCAGCCTGTGAGGCCAGCGCAGGCCTAGCCCTGCTAGTAGCAACTGCACGAACTCATGGCACGGACCGCCTCCAAAGCCTAAATCTACTCCAATGTTAAAAATCCTGATCCCTACACTCATGCTTATCCCAACGATTTGACTTAGCCCCGCAAAATGACTATGAACTACATCAATCGCACAGAGTTTAATTATCGCCTTAGCAAGTTTATCCTGACTTAAATGATCATCAGAAACCGGGTGGTCCTCCTCTAACCTTTATCTAGCAACCGACCCCTTATCAACACCTCTGCTAGTATTAACCTGCTGATTATTACCCCTTATAATCCTTGCTAGCCAAAATCACATCTCTCCTGAACCCCTAAACCGCCAACGGACCTACATCTCCCTTCTAGTCTCCCTTCAAACATTTCTAATCTTAGCATTCGGGGCCACAGAAATCATCATATTTTACATCATATTTGAAGCCACACTACTCCCAACCCTAATCATTATCACCCGGTGAGGAAATCAAACAGAACGTCTTAACGCCGGCACCTACTTCTTATTCTATACCTTGGCAGGCTCCCTACCACTCCTCGTAGCCCTACTTTTACTACAAAACGACAGCGGGACCCTATCTATATTTACTCTCCAATACACAAAACCCCTACACCTATTAACGTGAGGGGATAAATTATGATGAGCTGCCTGTCTCTTAGCTTTTCTTGTAAAAATACCTCTGTACGGAGTACACCTTTGACTTCCAAAAGCACACGTAGAAGCCCCAATCGCAGGATCCATAATCCTCGCAGCTGTCCTCCTTAAACTGGGAGGCTACGGCATGATACGCATAATAGTTATACTAGACCCACTAACCAAAGAGCTGGCTTACCCCTTTATTGTTTTGGCCCTCTGAGGCATTATTATGACTGGATCTATTTGCCTACGTCAAACGGACCTGAAATCACTAATCGCATATTCTTCAGTAGGCCACATAGGATTAGTAGCAGGGGGCATTATGATCCAAACACCCTGAGGATTCACTGGTGCAATTATCCTTATAATCGCACACGGTCTCGCCTCCTCAGCACTATTCTGCTTAGCCAACACTAGTTATGAACGCACACACAGCCGTACTATGCTTTTAGCTCGCGGAATACAAATAGTTCTTCCCCTAATGACCACTTGATGATTCGTAGCTAGTTTAGCTAATCTGGCTCTCCCACCTCTCCCTAATCTAATAGGAGAACTAATGATCATCACTTCCATATTTAACTGATCATATTGAACCCTACTTCTCACGGGACTAGGCACATTAATTACAGCAAGCTACTCCCTTTATCTGTTCTTAATAACCCAACGGGGGCCCCTGCCCTCCCACATCATCGCCCTTGAACCCACCCACACCCGGGAACACCTACTTATTACTTTACATCTCATCCCCATTATCCTCCTAATTCTGAAGCCGGAACTTATGTGAGGTTGATGTTTCTGTAGATATAGTTTAACCAAAACATTAGATTGTGATTCTAAAGACAGAGGTTAAAGTCCTCTTATTCACCGAGAGAAATCTGTTGATGTTAGGGACTGCTAATCTTCTATCCCCTTGGTTAAATTCCGTGGTTCACTCGTGCTTCTAAAGGATAACAGCTCATCCGTTGGTCTTAGGAACCAAAAACTCTTGGTGCAAATCCAAGTAGTAGCTATGCACCCGACTACACTCATCCTAAGCTCAACCCTTTTAATTATCTTCGCACTTCTCACTTACCCCCTTATCACCACCCTAAACCCAACCCCCCAACATGAAAACTGAGCCCTTACTCACGTAAAAACCGCTATCAAAACAGCTTTCCTAGTAAGCCTACTCCCCCTCTTTATTTTCCTAGACCAAGGAACCGAAACAATTATTACTAATTGACAATGGATAAACACCACAACCTTCGACATCAACCTCAGTTTTAAATTTGACCACTATTCCATTATTTTCACCCCCATTGCCCTCTACGTAACCTGATCTATTCTCGAATTTGCATCCTGATATATACATGCCGACCCCAATATGAACCGATTCTTTAAATACCTCCTCCTCTTCCTAATTGCCATAATTATCTTAGTAACCGCCAACAACATATTCCAACTATTTATCGGCTGAGAGGGAGTTGGCATTATATCGTTCCTCCTCATTGGATGATGACATGGCCGAGCTGACGCTAATACAGCTGCCATACAAGCTGTGATTTATAACCGAGTCGGAGACATTGGGCTTATTCTAAGCATAGCATGATTCGCAACAAACCTTAACTCCTGAGAAATTCAACAAATATTTGCCTCTTCAAAAGGACTTGACCTTACACTCCCACTCATAGGCCTCATTCTAGCCGCCACCGGTAAATCAGCGCAATTTGGACTTCATCCGTGACTTCCTTCCGCGATAGAAGGTCCTACGCCGGTATCTGCCCTACTTCACTCTAGCACTATAGTCGTAGCGGGCATCTTTCTTTTAATTCGACTCCACCCTCTTATAGAAAATAACCAAACAGCCCTAACCACCTGCTTATGCCTAGGAGCCCTCACCACCTTGTTTACTGCTACCTGCGCCCTAACACAAAACGACATCAAAAAAATCGTCGCATTTTCTACATCCAGTCAACTGGGACTGATAATAGTAACCATCGGACTTAACCAGCCACAATTAGCCTTCTTACATATCTGTACCCACGCATTCTTTAAAGCTATGTTATTCCTATGCTCCGGCTCAATCATTCACAGCTTAAATGATGAACAAGACATTCGTAAAATAGGAGGCATACATAACCTTACCCCCCTTACTTCGTCCTGCCTTACAATTGGGAGCTTAGCACTTACTGGAACTCCATTCTTAGCAGGATTCTTTTCCAAAGATGCTATTATTGAAGCCTTAAATACCTCTCACCTTAACGCCTGAGCCCTCACTCTTACCTTACTAGCCACCTCTTTCACTGCCGTTTACAGCCTCCGAGTAATCTTCTTCGTCTCTATAGGACACCCCCGCTTTACAGCTGTGACCCCTATTAATGAAAACAACCCCTCCGTAATCAACCCGATCAAACGACTAGCCTGAGGAAGCATCATTGCAGGACTTCTAATTACCTCAAACTTCCTGCCCTCCAAAACCCCAGTAATAACTATACCTCTCTCATTAAAATTGGCCGCCCTCCTAGTTACCATCTCAGGCCTTCTAATTGCGTTAGAACTTGCATCACTAACTGGTAAACAGTTTAAAACTACGCCCAACCTCGTTACCCACAACTTCTCAAACATACTTGGGTTCTTTCCTGCCGTTGTCCACCGATTAGCCCCAAAACTAAACTTAACCCTGGGACAAACTATTGCCAGCCAGATAGTAGATCAAACATGATTTGAAAAAATCGGCCCGAAAGGAGTTATCTCAACTAACCTGCCCATAGTCACAACAACAAGCAATATCCAGCAAGGCATAATTAAAACATACCTCACTCTATTTTTCCTCTCAACAGCTCTGGCCGTTCTACTCACATTAACCTAAACTGCTCGAAGTGCCCCTCGACTTAGCCCCCGAGTTAACTCCAACACCACAAAAAGTGTTAATAGAAGTACCCACGCACATGCAATTAACATCCCACCGCCGTAAGAGTATATTAGAGCCACACCACTGGTATCACCCCGCAAAACAGAAAACTCCTTAAATTCATCTACCGCCACCCACGAGGTTTCATACCACCCACCCCAAAACCAACCCGCTACCAACACCACCCCCACTGTATATACCACTACATACCCTAAAACCGAACGATCCCCCCAAGACTCAGGAAAAGGCTCAGCAGCCAAAGCCGCTGAATAAGCGAACACTACGAGCATCCCTCCTAAATAAATCAAAAATAATACCAATGATAAGAAAGACCCCCCATGACCGACCAAAACCCCACATCCCACGCCTGCCGCTACAACCAACCCCAAGGCAGCAAAATATGGGGCAGGGTTAGAAGCAACAGCCACAAGCCCTAAAACCAACCCAAAAAGAAATAAAGACACAAGATAAGTCATAATTCCTGCTCGGACTTTAACCGAAACTAATGACTTGAAAAACCACCGTTGTTATTCAACTACAAGAACCTAATGGCCAACCTCCGAAAAACCCACCCACTCCTAAAAATTGCTAATGACGCACTAGTCGACCTCCCTGCCCCCTCTAATATCTCAGTATGATGAAACTTTGGTTCACTCTTAGGCCTATGTTTGGCCACCCAAATTCTTACCGGACTCTTCCTAGCCATACACTACACCTCCGATATTTCAACAGCTTTTTCCTCTGTATGCCATATCTGCCGAGATGTAAGTTACGGCTGACTCATCCGGAATATCCACGCTAACGGAGCATCTTTCTTCTTTATCTGTATTTATATACATATCGCCCGGGGACTCTACTACGGGTCCTACCTATATAAAGAAACCTGAAATATTGGAGTAGTATTACTACTTCTAACTATAATGACTGCCTTTGTAGGCTACGTTCTTCCATGAGGACAGATATCCTTCTGAGGAGCCACTGTAATCACAAACCTCCTCTCCGCTGTCCCTTACGTAGGAGGTGCCCTTGTACAATGAATTTGAGGCGGGTTTTCTGTAGACAACGCCACCCTAACCCGATTTTTCGCCTTTCACTTCCTATTCCCCTTCGTTATTGCAGCCGCCACAGTACTTCACCTTCTATTTCTACATGAAACCGGGTCCAATAACCCAGCAGGGATTAACTCCGACGCTGACAAAATCTCATTCCACCCCTACTTCTCCTACAAAGACCTCCTCGGTTTCGTAGCTATATTGCTTGGCCTAACAACCCTAGCTCTTTTCGCACCTAACCTCCTAGGAGACCCGGACAATTTCACACCAGCCAACCCCCTAGTTACCCCACCACACATCAAGCCCGAGTGGTACTTCTTATTCGCCTATGCAATTCTCCGATCTATCCCCAATAAACTAGGAGGGGTACTCGCCCTTTTATTCTCAATCCTCGTCCTCATAGTTGTCCCGATCCTCCACACCTCCAAACAGCGCGGACTAACCTTTCGACCACTAACTCAATTCTTATTCTGAACCCTGGTAGCAGACATACTTATCCTCACCTGAATTGGGGGCATGCCTGTAGAACACCCATTTATCATTATCGGCCAAGTTGCCTCTGTGATTTACTTCACCATCTTCCTAGTCCTCGCCCCCTTAGCCGGTTGGGCCGAAAATAAAGCCCTTGAATGAGCCTGCCCTAGTAGCTCAGCGCCAGAGCGCCGGTCTTGTAATCCGGAAGTCGGAGGTTAAAACCCTCCCTAGTGCTCAGAGAGAGGAGATTTTAACTCCCACCCTTAACTCCCAAAGCTAAGATTCTAAGTTAAACTACCCTCTGACGCCCACTAATATGTACAATAATGAATATTGTATCTCAACAAATTAGTGTTATAATACATCTATGTATAATATTGCATATTATGTATTTACCCATATATACAATACCTGTATGATGAGTAGTACATCATATGTATTATCAACATAAGTGAATTTAAGCCCTCATATATCAGCATAAACCCAAGATTTACATAAGCTAAACACGTGATAATAACCAACTAGGTTGTTTTAACCTAGATAATTGCTACATTAACAAAACTCCAACTAACACGGGCTCCGTCTTTACCCACCAACTTTCAGCATCAGTCCTACTTAATGTAGTAAGAACCGACCAACGATTTATCAGTAGGCATACTCTTATTGATGGTGAGGGGCAAATATCGTATTAGGTAACATCTCGTGAACTATTCCTGGCATTTGGTTCCTAAGTCGAGGGCTATCCTTAAGAAACCAGCCCCTGAAAGCCGAATGTAAAGCATCTGGTTAATGGTGTCAATCTTATTGTTCGTTACCCACCAAGCCGGGCGTTCTCTTATATGCATAGGGTTCTCCTTTTTTTTTTTTCCTTTCAGCTTGCATATACAAGTGCAAGCAAAGAAATCTAACAGGGTCGAATTAGATCTTGAATTCCAGAGAACCCATATACCATGGTGAAATGATATTCTATAAAGAATCACATATTTGGATATCAAGTGCATAAGGTCTAATATTCACTTCACAAATACCTGTGTTATCCCCCCGGCTTCCGCGCGGTAAACCCCCCTACCCCCCTACACCGAAAGATCCTTATGTTCCTGTTAAACCCCTAAACCAGGAGATCTATAAATCAGCATTAATATTTTTATATTACATTAATAAACTTAACGCACTTTATAACATCAAGCAACAACGCTCAACAGGCCAGCTCTCATAAATAAAGTATACATTAATTTTAAAAAACCTTATAATGCCTGTACCGATGGTTATTGGGTAGCCCCCCGGCACCATGGCCCTCT